AATATGAAGCAACAAGAAAGGAGGAATCCTGAATAATCCAATACGTATGGATTTATCCGTATGAAACATCCTGCAAATCCTTTTCTTTTTATACTCAACTATTTCTATTAAACTCAAATGAATAATAAAAAGAAAAACCCTAGATTTTCTATATCTAGATAGAAATCTATAGAAATAGAAAAGAAAACTGTAATGAGATAAGAAAGTAGGATTTGGATATGCGTAAAGATCTCATCTGCTTTTCAGCCGAAACAAAAAAGTCTTTTTTTGTTTGAATCATTTTCCTAAGTTATAAGTTGAAGTTAATTGAATAATTGAAGAAGTTCTATTTGTTCAATTATACCCGGAAAAGAAAACAAGGAATAAGAATCTTTGGCGAACAGGAGAAAAATCATGATTCTATTCGATACAAGACGACACAAGAAAATCCTTTTCTTGTGTCGTCTTGTATCGAATAGAAGATTAGGAAGACTAAGAATACTTTCTAGAAATCTTTTTTTCCTTTCATTTTTCCCGTCCTTGCCTTGTATTCTATTCCTTTGTATTTGTATGCTTATTTTCTATTATTAGGAATGCTATACAAGTAATGAGTTTCAGACATCCCGCAAAAAAAAAAAGAGTATAAAAAACAAAGAAAGGACTTATAGAATTTTTTGAATCATACATCATTCTAAGGAATCTCTAGATCTAGAAATTCATTTTGTACAACTGAACCTTTTCAAACTGTTTCTTTTTCAGAACCAAAAAGATTTGTGCCAAAATCACAGATGCCAAGAAGAACAGAAGGCCCTGGACTCGTAATGGATCTTGAAGCACTATTTCTGCGTCTCCCTGACCAAACCCTCCTACATTTGGATTACTTGTTAATGGTTGATCAAGCTTGATGTATTCACCTTCTGAAACAAGAAGTTCTGGGCCTGGAGGTATAATATCAACTACTTGACGTCCATCTGATGCATCAACTATGGATATTTCATATCCCCCCTTTTCTTTACGTGCTATTCTGCTGACTATACCGGCTGATGTAGCATTATAAACTGTATTGTTACTCTTGCTACCATCAGGATAAATCTGACCCCTTCCTCTGTTCCCACCTACATAGATGGGATATTTTAAGAAGTGAACGTCTTTTTTCGTAGCAGGGTCGGGGGAAAGAATAGGAAAGACGATTTCACTATATTTCTGACCGGGAACAGGACCTATCACAAGAATATTTCTTTTATTAGGACGATAACACTGAAAAGAAAGATTGCCCATCCTTTCTATCATTTCAGGAGAAATACGATCGGGGGGGGCTAATTCGAATCCCTCGGGTAAAATAAGAACAGCTCCTACATTAAAAGCTCCCTTTTTACCATTAGCAAGAACTTGTTTCAGTTGCATATCATAAGGAATTCGAACAACTGCTTCAAATACAGTATCAGGAAGTACAGCTTGCGGAACTTCAATATCCACGGGCTTATTAGCTAAATGGCAATTGGCACATACAATTCGCCCAGTTGCTTCTCGTGGATTTTCATAACCTTGCTGCGCATAAATGGGATATGCATTTGAAATAGATGCTCGAGTTATTACATATATCATGATCGATACATAAATGGATCGAGTCATCTGTTCTTTTACCCAAGAAAAAGTCTTTCTATTTTGCATGGTCCAATCATTGATCCCGGAATTTCTACAATAAATTAGATAGGTAGCTAGTTGAATTCCCTATCCACAAGTTTTCCATTTTATTCATTGTACTAAAAGAATTGTACTGGTGGAATATAGTATGAATACCTTGAATTGAAAAGGTAGAAGTATAAAGAATAATTAAGATTGAAAATGATTTCTTTATACACGAAGAAAAATTCTGATTTGATTGATATCAAGAGATCTAATGAATTCTTCATTCATTCATTGAATGATAAATTACTACAAGCGAAGGAGATACACAATTTAAAAAATGGAAGATCCAATATTTCACAATTGTATCTAGAATTACTGGAAAAGTGGAAACAAGACCAGATATAATCTGATCATTCTGAGCTAATCCAAAATCGTTGTAGATCGAACCAATCATTAGTTCCCAACCATGGGTCGAGTGAAATCCGATCCATAAATCAGTAACTAAAAGAATCGAAAAAGCTTTGATTGTGTCACTTAAGTTATAGAGAAATTCCTGAATCCAAGAATTTATAATGAAAAGTTCTTCATTACCCAGAACAAAATAACCACTTAGAATAGCGAAACAGATTAGATTTGTCGAGAAATGCAAAATGATATGGAAATGAGATTCATTGTGTCTTTGGACCAATTGTATCGTTTCCTTGTGCATTCCTATATGAAGCCTTTGCATATGTGTCTCCGAGTACTCCTTTATCATCTCGTCCAACAGGAATAGTTCTTCTAATTCCATAAATTTTTCTAAAACATTTTTCTCTTGAATATCATTCAAAAGGATTTCGGATTGCCTGGTATTCCACCAATTAAGAACCCAAGTTTCTAGACATTTATTAAATGAGAGAGAAACCCACCAGGGAAAAAAGAGTATAGACACAAGATATGGGAGGGAAGCCAATGCTTTCTTTTTTTTTCATTCTGTATCTGTGATGTGAATTGTTAATGAACCTGTTTCATTCGTCGATTCTATCTGATCTGAGATTTCTATGAAGCACGAGTTCTATAACAAGAGCTTATAACTCTAACAAGAACAAGGTATTGAACCTATGGATCTTTTCCTATTTTTGTTTTCGTGTAAGAATTGAGTCTTTGGATCTAGAATAGAACATAGAAAAAGGCCCTTTTCAAATGAAAAAAAAAAAGAAGTAAATATTCTTTTCATATTCCTTCTTTCCATATTCCAGAGATCTAAATTAGGCAAATTGGAACCGATTTCATCTTCATTTCTTCCTTTCGATGAAGACTCGAAAACCCATTTGAACTAACAAATATTATTTGATTTGGATTTCAAGACGAACCCTACCGGATCCTTGAATTCTTTTATTTCAAATTCAAAAGATTTCACTGTCTAACCGCAGCGCGGGTATAGGGGTATCAATTCAAAATCTGGGGCTTAAAAATAGGAATTATGCTTTACGAAAACAAAATACATGTTAGGATATTTGATGAACCTATACTTATTAGACCTTTTTTTTACTAGTATAAAAGAGAGAAGCTGGACGCCATGCGTATGCGTATACAAAATAGTTTTTGTGTACAAAGAGTTTCTATTCTCCTTAATATATTTGATTAGTTATATTAGATTTTATTAGAATTGTTCCGTATACGTCCTCCTGCTTTTTAGATGTATAATGTATATGGACTGCTGTCTCAACGGAACGGGGAAATAGAATATAGCATATTTTGCTGGAATGAACATTTTGAAGAAGCTTCAGTTGTCTTAAAAAGATAATTAGTAAGTTCCTTCTCTCATGCTGAGATTTATTCTTCAGTTCATTTCAAAAGACTTCAATGGGTACGCGCAAGAAATAGGCCAATTCGGCAGCTTTTTGTTCAATTTCTCGTGGAGTCAAATTCTCATCAGTACGAGTCAAGGGAATGGCTCCTTGGCCCCTGATTTCCATATAAAGGACACGACGAGGAAAAAGACCCTCTCTCACCTCCATTCTGATTGATTGGATATCTTTCAGAAAGAAACGAAGGAAGATGCGACGATTTATTCCAGGAAATCCCCAACGAAAAAGGCACATTATACCTTCTTTTCTATCGAATCGGTCATAACCACTACCTACATTCCATGAAATTGTGCACCACAAATAAGAACTAAGGAATAGACCTGCGATCCCATAGAAAGACATCACGATCCCTTGTGGAAAAAAAAGAATTTGCTGAGACGGAAATACGGATATCAGATTTATACCAAGATAAATGGAAGTTCCAACCACTAAGAATCCTAGTGAACCTAAAAAAAGGATACAGGCCCAGCAAAAATTACTTGTTTTTCGAGACCCCGTTATAAGTTCTATCCATATATGTTCTGATCGCCAGTTCATACTATACTAGATCCAGTTGCATTCGATTGGAATTGAGAGAATAACCCAAATGGATTTGACTCGACTTTTCTTGCTTGATCCCGAAGTAACTTTCATCAACTAGCAGTATTCCGACGGGAACCATTAGAAATAATTGGTTAGATACATTGAGTTTCTATTTCAAAGATTTTCAAAAAAGATTTGCTGATCATTTTTCATTGATTAAGCTATAACCGCATATACATGCATTAATGCGTATATTATGCACGGCATACATAACAACTCTTCCATTTGTTTTCGGAAAGGCCACATATCATATATCCTACCATATTACATTAAAAAAGTATCTGTATGATGATCCAGTGTTGAAAGAAATTGATGAGATTTGGTCCCATCGTATTTAGACAATCTTATTTCTTTGGACATAAAGAGATAAAGAAGCCATTGCGATTGCCGGAAAGACTAGGCCCACTAAAGGAACAAAAATAGAGGGAAAGTTCAAATCTATCATAGAATGGGTACCTCGATTTCGTATTTGTACCTATTATAATTATAAATTATAATTATAAAGATATCTTATGATAAGTCTATCTATTAGAAAGAATATGAAGAGAATCTTCATATGAAGTACTTAATAATCAATAAGTGCAACGAATGTAGAACTAAATGAAGTGTACCTATTCCTCTTTCTACATGAATATGTATGAGAATCCGCTTTCAGAAATTGGATTCTTCTTCTCCCATCCTTATCTTCTTTCTATCTTTTCTTTCAAAACAAAAAAGGTGTTTTGAAAGAAAAGATAGAAAAGAGTTTCTTATGAGTTCGCGACTTTAACCAATCTTATCCAACAAACAGGGATTCCTAGTGAAAAACGGGGGCTCTCGGTAAATAGAAAGAACTTCTATAGTCTTATTATTCTCATTCTATATTCTTATTCTTCTTATTTGTTATTTTAATATTTCTATTTGATTTATTTGATTTGATATTTCTTCTTTCTTTTTCTTTAAGATTTTATTTTTCTTTTTTTTTTTTTCGTTGTTCTATATATGAATATGGCAAAAGGACGGAGAAAATTCTTTTTCTTTCCCTGATTTCTCGGAAGGATAAAGAAACTATTTTTTATCTTGTCGATAGAGGAATGCTTATTCCTAATCAGGAAGAGAGGTAGAATAAAAAAAGGATTCGGGGCAAAAAGTAATTATCCAAAACTTCTGACTCTTACTACACTTATAACTGATGTCCCCAAAGAAAACACCATCTTCTTAGTTTTGTTTTTTTTTATTTTTTGATTACAATGAACTAAATGCTTATTCGCTACAAATAAAAATAACTGAAGCTAGTGCTATACTTCCATTTTAAAATGAAGAATTTCAATCTTTTTAACAATCTTTTTTTAATCTTGATTCAAGGGAAGGAAACCATGTAGCTGAAATAACTCATTCAGAACACCTTTTAAAGGATTACGTGGTACAATTGGGTCAAATAAGCCCTTATGGAATGAATACTCAGCCGCTTGTGAACCGTCGGGTACTGTCTTTTTCAATGTTTGTTCAATTACTCTTTTCCCCGCAAACGCAATGTAGGCATTAGGTTCAGCAATAATGATATCTCCCAACATACCAAAACTTGCTGTAACTCCGCCAGTTGTAGGAGATGTAAGGATTGATACATAGAATAACTTTTTCTTTGATTGATAATCATATGAAGCAGAAGATATTTTAGCCATTTGCATCAAACTCAAACTCCCTTCTTGCATGCGTGCTCCTCCAGAAGCACACACAATAATGACAGGTAGAGATCGATTAGTAGCATACTCGATCAAACGGGTGATTTTCTCACCTACTACGGATCCCATACTACCTCCCATAAACTGAAAATCCATAACTCCAATTGCTATGGGAATACTATTTAGTTGACCTACGCCCGTTTGAACAGCTTCAGTTAAACCCGTTTTTTTTTTATAAGAATAGATGCGATCTCTATAAGGTTCCTCCTCTGAATGAAATTCAATGGGGTCCATAGAGACCATATCTTCATCCATAGGCTCCCAAGTGCCAGGATCAAGAAAAAGTTCGATTCTATCTGAACTACTCATTTTCAAATGATATCCGCAGTGTTCACAAATATTCATTTTTGACCTAAAAAATTTTTTATAATTTAATCCATAACAATTCTCGCATTGAACCCATAACTGTTTGTATTTTGTATTTATATCAAAATCATTAGATCCTCCTCTTCTATCGAAATAACTGCTACTAGTTTGGATACTAGAATTTTCACTTTCAATACTACTTATACTTTCCGTACAAATGAAATTAAAAAAGTAACTGCCGATACCACTGTAAATGTCACTATTAATACTTATTTCAAAACGAAGATAACTATCAATGCAACTATTAATGTGATTATTCCAATTAGATTGAGTATCATACATGGAATAATCATAGTAGTAATTGCTACTCTTAGACCCACTATTTAAATAACTAGAAAAAAAAATCTCTAGTTCACTCAAAAAAGAACTAGCATTGTCAATATCAAAAATCTGATTTTCAATATCAAAATATACAGAATAACTGTCACCATTACTATTTCTAACTAAAAAAGTATCATCAGAGATCAAACTCCAAAAATTCCTGCTATCAAATAAATAATTTAGATAATGAATATTACTGAAACTATAACTGCCCCAACTAGGAATCTGTTTCTCCTCATCATTTAGAATAGGTTCTTCACTTCCACTGGTATGTCCAAGAGCATCACGACTATCCATTGATTTACTTAGTCCACACCTATGTTCTAACTTCTTGTTAGACAACATCGAATTGAACCAACATTTTTCCATAGAGTCTTTCTGCCCCCTATTTGATGAAAACCTAATACTAATAGATGAATAGTCATTCGACGAAGAAAAAACCATTTTACTATTTCTTTTTTCTTTCTTTTGATTTCTCATCATAATTCAAATGAAGCATATGATCCAATGATTAAGATTGTTAATGGAAAACGAACGAGTCTTGAAAAGAAAGGATTCTCCTTTTGGGGAATCCGGTGAATCATTTCAATATATATTATGATAGTGATTATGATAGAATCTTTTCCTCAAAAAATATATATATATATATATAAAGACAGGTTTCTCTCATATAAAACTTTAAATTCTCATCAAAAAGAGACTTAGTTGTTTCTTCCCATAAATGAAAAATGGATTCTCGTAGAATCTCGTGTCATATAGTCAAATAAGAAAATGAGTTTCTATTACAACAGGGAACGAAAAAGACAATATAAAGGATGGGGGGGGTCAAAGGGATCCTTCCCTTGGCTTGATCTATGGCCTTAAACTAAGGAATAGAAAATGATCCACCAATCCCAAGGATCCTTAATTCAGCCTATGGCTATGGCTCCAACAAAAAATAATAGAATAGATAAGTTGTTTAGTCTTTGATCTTATCTTCTTATGTTTATATTTTGTATCTACTTGTATATGGTAAGGTCTGTACATATAAAAGATATATGCAAATACACAAA